GTCCCTGTAGCTTAAAACTAAAGCATAACACTGAAGATGTTAAGATGGCGGCCCCCGCCCGCGGACAACAGACTTAGTCCTAACCTTACAGTTAATTTTTGCCAGACATATACATGCAAGTATCCGCACTCCAGTGTAAATGCCCTGCCTTCCTTCTCACTCGGTAGGAAACAGGAGCAGGCATCAGGCACACCCCTGACGTAGCCCAAGACGCCTTGCTCGGCCACACCCCCACGGGTATTCAGCAGTAATTAACATTAAGCAATAAGTGTAAACTTGACTTAGCTATGGCAACCCATAGGGCCGGTAAATCTTGTGCCAGCTACCGCGGTCATACAAGAGGCCCAAACTAACTGTCATCCGGCGTAAAGAGTGGTACTATAATATCACTCAACTAAAACCGAAATCCAACTAAGCTGTCATAAGCCCATGTTGCACCTAAGACCACCCTAAAGACGATTTTAGCATTAATGATCAACCAAGCACCACGAAAGCCAGGACACAAACTGGGATTAGATACCCCACTATGCTTGGCCCTAAATCTAGATGTTCCCTCTACCAAAACATCCGCCCGAGAACTACGAGCACAAACGCTTAAAACTCTAAGGACTTGGCGGTGCTCCAAACCCACCTAGAGGAGCCTGTTCTGTAATCGATAACCCACGATGCACCCAACCTCTCCTTGCCCAAAGCAGCCTACATACCGCCGTCCCCAGCTCACCTTCTCTGAGAGCTCAACAGTGAGCACAACAACACCCCCCGCTAATAAGACAGGTCAAGGTATAGCCTATGGAGAGGAAGAAATGGGCTACATTCTCTAAGATAGAGTACTGACGAAAAGGGGCCTGAAATAGCCCCTAGAAGGAGGATTTAGTAGTAAAGGGGGGTAAGAATACCCCCTTAAACTCGGCCCTGGAGCACGTACATACCGCCCGTCACCCTCCTCACAACTACTAAACACCCGTAATTTTAACCCAAACCGAAAAGTTAAAAGATGAGGTAAGTCGTAACAAGGTAAGTGTACCGGAAGGTGCACTTAGCACCAAGACGTAGCTATAATTCCAAAGCATTCAGCTTACACCTGAAAGATGTCTACCCGCCCTAGACCGCCTTGAAGCCTCCTCTAGCCCAACTACTATATCAACCCCAGAAAAGAAAAACCCACTTTAAACCCCCAACCAAAACATTCTTCCGTCTAAGTATAGGCGATAGAAAAGACACCAGGAGCAATAGATTTGCAGTACCGCAAGGGAAAGCTGAAATAATAATGAAAACTTAAGCAATAGACAGCAAAGACGAACCCTTGTACCTTTTGCATCATGATTTAGCAAGAAAAATCAAGCAAAACGAACTTTAAGCTTGCCACCCCGAAACCCAAGCGAGCTACTCTCAAGCAGCTATCTCTGAGCAAACCCGTCTCTGTAGCAAAAGAGTGGGAAGACTTGTTAGTAGAGGTGAAAAGCCAACCGAGCTGGGTGATAGCTGGTTGCCCGTGAAATGAATATTAGTTCTCCCTTAATTTTACCCCCTAGACTCGACTACTTGCTCGTAGCAAATTAAGAGTAATTTAAAGGAGGTACAGCTCCTTTAAAACAGAACACAATCTCCCCCAGAGGATAAGCCAAAGTACTTCCAAACTTGTAGGCCTTTAAGCAGCCACCAACAAAGAGTGCGTCAAAGCTCCTCACACCAAAAATATAAAACTCTACGCGACTCCCTCACCCATAACGGGCCAACCTATCAAATATAGGAGCATTAATGCTAAAATAAGTAACTAAGGACCTTCCTTCTAAAGCACAAACTTACATTTTCACATTATTAACAGGCCCACTAATAGACCAATCACTACAAGACTGCCTATCTAATACCCTGTTAGACCAACCCAGGAGTGCTCAACTAGAAAGATTCAAACCTGTAAAAGGAACTAGGCAAACCCAAGGCCCGACTGTTTACCAAAAACATAGCCTTCAGCAAAACAACCAAGTATTGAAGGTGATGCCTGCCCAGTGACATTAAGTTCAACGGCCGCGGTATCCTAACCGTGCAAAGGTAGCGCAATCAATTGTCCCATAAATCGAGACTTGTATGAACGGCCAAACGAGGTCTTAACTGTCTCTTACAGGTAATCAGTGAAATTGATCTCCCCGTGCAAAAGCAGGGATAAACTCATAAGACGAGAAGACCCTGTGGAACTTAAAAATCAACAGCCACTCTAAAAACTCAAACCCCCATAGGGCCTACTACCAATAGACGATTGGCTCACATTTTTCGGTTGGGGCGACCTTGGAGAAAAACGTATCCTCCAAAAATAAGACCATCCATCCTAACCAAGATCAACCTCTCAAAGTGCTAACAGTAACCAGACCCAGTATAACTGATCAATGAACCAAGCTACCCCAGGGATAACAGCGCAATCCCCTTCAAGAGCCCATATCGACAAGGGGGTTTACGACCTCGATGTTGGATCAGGACATCCTAATGGTGCAGCCGCTATTAAGGGTTCGTTTGTTCAACGATTAACTAGTCCTACGTGATCTGAGTTCAGACCGGAGCAATCCAGGTCGGTTTCTATCTATGATTAAACCTTTCCCAGTACGAAAGGACCGGAAAAGTAAGGCCAATACCTCAAGCACGCCTTCCCTAAAAGTAATGAATTCATCTAAATTACCAAAAGGACAGACCCCTAATCCTAAACAAGGATAGCTAGCGTGGCAGAGCTTGGTAAAATGCAAAAGGCTTAAGCCCTTTCCCCAGAGGTTCAAATCCTCTCCCTAGCCCTATGACCCACCTCATTATGTCTCTATCGTACATAGTTCCAATCTTAGTTGCCGTAGCATTCCTAACACTAGTAGAACGAAAAATCCTAAGCTACATACAATCCCGAAAAGGACCAAATATCGTAGGCCCCTTTGGCCTACTCCAGCCAATCGCAGATGGAGTGAAACTCTTTACAAAAGAGCCAATCCGCCCATCCACATCCTCCCCCCTCCTATTCACCGCAACCCCCATCCTAGCCCTGCTTCTAGCACTAATAATTTGAATACCCCTCCCTCTCCCATTCCCACTCGCCGACTTGAACTTAGGATTCCTTTTCCTCCTGGCCATATCAAGCCTAGCAGTATACTCAATCCTATGGTCAGGTTGAGCCTCAAACTCAAAATACGCACTCATTGGCGCATTACGAGCAGTAGCACAGACCATTTCCTATGAGGTAACCCTCGCAATCATCCTCCTATCAACAATCCTTTTAAGCGGAAATTATACCCTGACCACACTAACCACCACACAAGAGCCGCTCTACCTTATCTTCTCCTCTTGACCTCTCGCAATAATATGATATATCTCCACCCTCGCCGAAACAAACCGAGCACCATTCGACCTTACCGAAGGAGAATCCGAACTCGTCTCAGGCTTTAACGTAGAGTACGCCGCAGGTCCATTCGCCCTATTTTTCCTAGCAGAATATGCTAATATCATACTAATGAATACACTTACGGCCATCCTATTCCTAAACCCAAGCTTCCTAAATACTCCCACAGAACTTTTCCCGATAGTTCTAGCAACAAAAACTCTACTTCTATCTTCGGGCTTCCTATGGATCCGTGCCTCCTACCCTCGCTTTCGCTACGACCAGCTTATGCACCTGCTATGAAAAAACTTTCTCCCCCTAACACTAGCACTATGCCTCTGACATACGAGCATGCCAATCTCCTACGCAGGCCTACCTCCTTACCTAAGGAAATGTGCCTGAACGTAAAGGATCACTATGATAAAGTGAACATAGAGGTACACCAGCCCTCTCATTTCCTAACAAAGGATTAGAAAAGTAGGAATCGAACCTACACGAGAGAGATCAAAACTCCCTATACTTCCTTTATATTATTTCCTAGCAAGGTCAGCTAAAAAAGCTATCGGGCCCATACCCCGAAAATGACGGTTCAACTCCATCCCTCGCTAATGAACCCACACGCAAGCCTAATCTTCACCACAAGCCTCATCTTAGGGACAACAATTACAATTTCAAGCAGCCACTGAATAATAGCCTGAACTGGACTAGAAATCAACACCCTAGCTATTATCCCACTCATTGCAAAATCCCACCACCCCCGAGCTACCGAAGCAGCAATTAAATATTTCCTAGTCCAAGCGGCTGCATCCACACTACTACTGTTTTCTAGTACAATTAATGCTTGACATACAGGACAGTGGGACATCTCACAACTAGCCCAACCAACAGCCTCCATTTTACTGACAGTGGCAATCTCAATAAAACTAGGTCTAGTACCATTCCACTTTTGATTTCCAGAAGTACTTCAAGGATCATCCCCCATCACCGCCCTCCTCCTCTCCACAGTAATGAAACTACCCCCAATTTCTATCCTAATCCTAGTATCCCAATCACTCAACCCAACCTTACTCACCACACTAGCCGTCCTCTCAGCAGCCCTAGGAGGCTGAATAGGACTAAACCAAACTCAACTACGAAAGATCATAGCCTTCTCTTCCATCGCCCACCTAGGATGAATTGCCATCATCACAATTTACAACCCTAAACTCACCATACTAACCTTCTACCTTTACTGCCTAATAACTGCCCCCATCTTCCTCACTATCAACACAACCAAAACTCTCAAATTAACAACAATAATAACCTCATGAACAAAAGCGCCCGTAATAAACGCAGCTTTAATACTCACATTACTATCCTTAGCAGGACTCCCGCCCCTTACAGGCTTCCTGCCAAAATGACTCATCATCCAAGAACTAACTAAACAAGAAATAACCCCCACAGCCACAATCATCGCTATATTATCCCTGCTAGGACTATTCTTTTATCTACGCCTAGCATACCACTCTACAATCACCCTCCCACCCAACCCCGTAAACCGCATCAAACACTGGCACATTAATAAACCCACAAACACCCTAATTGCCACCCTTACATCAACATCCGCCCTTCTCCTCCCACTATCTCCCATAGTCCTAGCCACACTCTAAGAAACTTAGGATAGATCTAAACCAAAGGCCTTCAAAGCCTTAAACAAGAGTTAAACCCTCTTAGTTTCTGCTAAAGCCCGCAGGACACTACCCTGCATCTCCTAAATGCAACTCAGGTACTTTAATTAAGCTAGAGCCTTGCCTAGATAGATGGGCCTCGATCCCACAAACATCCTAGTTAACAGCTAGGCGCCCTAAACCAGCGAGCTTCTATCTACAAAAACAACCAATAGGCCCTGGCACAATCTTAATATGCATCGATGAGCTTGCAACTCAACATGAACTTCACCACAGGGCCGATAAGAAAGGGAATCAAACCCCTGTAAAAAGGTCTACAGCCTAACGCCTTAACACTCGGCCATCTTACCCGTGACATTCATCAATCGATGATTATTTTCAACCAATCATAAAGACATCGGAACACTCTACCTAATCTTTGGGGCATGAGCCGGAATAATTGGCACCGCCCTCAGCCTACTTATTCGAGCAGAACTAGGACAGCCTGGTACACTCCTAGGAGACGACCAAATCTATAATGTTATCGTCACCGCCCATGCCTTTGTAATAATCTTTTTTATGGTAATACCAATCATGATCGGAGGGTTCGGCAACTGATTAGTCCCACTCATAATCGGAGCCCCAGACATAGCCTTCCCCCGCATAAATAACATAAGCTTTTGACTCCTTCCCCCTTCCTTCCTACTCCTCCTAGCATCCTCCACGGTAGAAGCAGGCGCAGGAACAGGCTGAACAGTCTACCCCCCATTAGCCGGCAACCTAGCCCATGCAGGAGCCTCAGTAGACCTAGCCATCTTCTCACTACACTTAGCAGGTGTTTCATCTATCCTAGGTGCAATTAATTTTATCACAACAGCCATTAATATAAAACCACCAGCCCTCTCACAATACCAAACCCCCCTATTTGTCTGATCTGTCCTTATCACAGCTGTCCTCCTACTCCTATCCCTCCCCGTCCTCGCCGCAGGCATTACAATACTCCTAACTGACCGAAATCTAAACACTACATTCTTCGACCCCGCTGGAGGAGGAGACCCAATCTTATACCAACACCTTTTCTGATTCTTCGGACACCCAGAAGTCTACATCCTTATTCTCCCCGGATTTGGAATTATTTCCCATGTAGTCACATACTACGCAGGAAAAAAAGAACCCTTTGGCTACATAGGCATAGTATGAGCCATGCTTTCTATCGGATTCCTGGGCTTCATCGTATGAGCCCACCACATATTCACAGTCGGCATAGACGTTGACACCCGAGCATACTTCACATCAGCAACAATAATCATTGCCATCCCAACTGGGATTAAAGTCTTCAGCTGATTGGCCACACTCCACGGAGGAACAATCAAATGAGACCCGCCCATGCTCTGAGCCTTAGGCTTCATCTTCCTATTTACCATTGGAGGCCTAACAGGAATCGTCCTAGCAAACTCTTCCCTAGATATTGCCTTGCATGACACATACTACGTAGTTGCCCACTTCCACTATGTACTATCAATGGGGGCAGTCTTCGCCATCCTAGCAGGATTTACTCACTGATTTCCACTATTTACAGGATTTACACTACACCCAACCTGAGCCAAAGCCCACTTCGGAGTCATATTTACAGGAGTAAACCTAACCTTCTTCCCTCAACACTTCCTAGGCCTAGCAGGTATACCCCGACGATACTCAGACTACCCAGACGCCTACACCATATGAAACACCCTATCTTCAATTGGCTCACTAATCTCCATAGTAGCTGTAATCATACTCATATTCATCACATGAGAAGCCTTCTCCTCAAAACGCAAAGTTCTCCAACCAGAAATAACAGCCACTAACATCGAATGAATCCACGGCTGCCCCCCTCCACACCACACCTTCGAAGAACCTGCTTTCGTCCAAGTACAAGAAAGGAAGGAATCGAACCCCCACATGCCGGTTTCAAGCCGGCCGCATAAACCACTTATGCTTCTTTCTTATGGGGCGTTAGTAAATTAATTACATAGTCTTGTCAAGACTAAATAGCAGGTGAAACCCCAGCACATCCCACATGGCCAACCCCTCCCAACTTGGATTCCAAGACGCCTCATCCCCTATCATAGAAGAACTTGTAGAGTTTCACGACCACGCCCTAATAGTTGCACTAGCAATCTGCAGCCTAGTCCTCTACTTACTCGCACTTATACTAATAGAAAAACTATCTTCAAACACTGTAGACGCCCAAGAAGTAGAACTAATCTGAACAATCCTACCAGCCATTGTCCTCATCCTACTTGCCCTACCATCCCTACAAATTCTTTATATAATAGATGAACTAGACGAACCCGACCTGACCCTAAAAGCTATTGGACACCAATGATACTGAACCTATGAGTATACAGACTTTAAAGACCTCACATTCGACTCATACATAACCCCCACAACAGAACTTGCACCAGGACACTTCCGACTACTAGAAGTAGACCACCGCCTAGTCATCCCAATAGAATCCCCAATCCGAATTATTGTTACAGCTGACGACGTCCTGCACTCCTGAGCAATCCCGACATTAGGGGTAAAAACCGATGCAATCCCAGGACGACTAAATCAAACATCATTCATCACCACCCGTCCGGGCATCTTCTACGGCCAATGCTCCGAGATCTGCGGCGCCAACCACAGCTACATACCAATCGTAGTAGAATCTACACCTCTCACCCACTTCGAAAACTGATCCTCAATACTATCATCCTAATCATTAAGAAGCTATGTAACAGCACTAGCCTTTTAAGCTAGAGATAGAGGTCCACCAACACCTCCTTAATGACATGCCACAACTTAACCCACATCCATGATTCTACATCATACTCTTAACATGATTCACTCTATCACTAATAATTCAGCCCAAACTCCTATCTTTCTTCCCTACCAACCCAGTCCATAACAAACCCCCCTTAAACACTAAAACCCAACCCTGAACCTGACCATGAACCTAAGCTTCTTCGACCAATTCACAAGCCCATCCCTCCTAGGAATCCCCCTGATCTTAGTCTCCATACTCTTCCCAGCCCTCCTATTACCATCGCCCAACAACCGATGAATTGCCAACCGCCTCTCCACACTACAAACATGATTCCTCCACCTCATCACAAAACAACTAATAATCCCACTAAACAAAAAAAGCCACAAATGGGCCCTAACACTCTCCTCCCTAATAATATTCCTCCTCATCATTAATTTACTGGGCCTACTGCCCTACACCTTCACCCCCACAACACAACTATCTATAAACATAGCCCTAGCATTCCCCCTCTGATTCGCCACACTCTTAACAGGCCTACGCAACCAACCCTCAATCTCCCTAGGCCACCTACTCCCCGAAGGAACCCCCACACCACTAATCCCCGCACTAATCATAATCGAAACCACCAGCTTACTAATCCGCCCACTCGCCCTAGGCGTACGCTTAACCGCAAACCTAACAGCAGGCCACCTGCTTATCCAACTAATCTCCACAGCCGCCATCACCCTACTCCCTATCATACCCACAGTCTCCATCCTAACAACATCCATCCTGTTACTATTAACCCTCCTAGAAGTAGCAGTAGCCATAATCCAAGCTTACGTCTTCGTCCTCCTGCTAAGCCTCTACTTACAAGAAAACACCTAATGGCCCACCAAGCACATTCATATCATATAGTAGACCCAAGCCCCTGACCCATTTTCGGAGCAGCCGCAGCCCTATTCACCACCTCAGGCCTAATCATATGATTCCACCACAACTCCTCCCTACTCCTCACACTAGGACTAGTATCCATAGCCCTAGTCACTCTTCAATGATGACGAGACATCATCCGAGAAAGCACATTCCAAGGCCACCACACCCCACCCGTCCAAAAAGGCCTACGATATGGAATAGCCCTATTCATTACATCAGAAGCCTTCTTCTTCCTAGGCTTCTTCTGAGCATTCTTCCACTCCAGCCTAGCCCCCACCCCAGAACTAGGGGGCCAATGACCTCCAACAGGAATCAACCCACTCAACCCCTTAGAGGTCCCCCTACTCAACACCGCCATCTTACTAGCCTCAGGCATCACCGTAACATGAGCCCACCACAGCATTTCAGACGGAGCCCGTAAGCAAGCAATCCAAGCACTAACCCTCACCATCCTCTTAGGATTCTATTTCACGGCCCTACAAGCAATAGAATACCACGAAGCCTCATTTTCAATTGCCGATAGCGTATATGGGTCAACCTTCTTCGTTGCCACAGGCTTCCACGGCCTCCATGTAATCATCGGGTCATCCTTCCTACTAGTATGCCTACTACGCCTGATCAAATTCCACTTCACCTCAGACCACCACTTTGGATTTGAAGCAGCAGCCTGATACTGACACTTCGTAGATGTCATCTGATTATTCCTCTATATATCTATCTACTGATGAGGATCCTGCCTCCCTAGTATAATAATTACAATTGACTTCCAATCTTTAAAATCTGGTAAAACCCCAGAGAGAGGCAATTAACATAATTACATTTATATTTATCCTATCCTTCATCCTAAGCACAGCCCTAATAACACTTAACTTTTGACTAACCCAAATTAATCCAGACTCAGAAAAACTATCCCCTTATGAATGTGGATTTGACCCACTAGGTTCCGCCCGCCTTCCCTTCTCCATCCGATTCTTCCTCAGTAGCCATCCTATTCCTCCTGTTCGACTTAGAAATCGCACTACTGCTCCCCCTCCCCTGAGCCACTCAACTCCAATCCCCCACTACCACATTAACTTGGACCTCCCTAATTATCATCCTACTCACCCTAGGACTAATTTACGAATGAGCACAAGGTGGCCTAGAATGAGCTGAATAGTCACAAAAAGAGAGTTAGTCTAACCAAGACAGCTGATTTCGACTCAACAAATCATAGTCCAAACCTATGACTCTCTTTATGTCTACCTTACACCTAAGCTTCTACTCAACATTTATACTAAGCAGCCTAGGACTCGCATTCCATCGCACACATTTAGTATCAGCCTTATTATGTCTAGAAAGTATAATACTATCCATATACATCAGCCTATCCATCTGACCTGTCGAAAATCAAATAGCTTCATCAGCCCTAATACCTGTGCTCATACTGACATTTTCAGCCTGCGAAGCAGGAACTGGCCTAGCCATACTAGTCGCCACTACCCGAACCCACGGTTCAGATCAACTTCACAACCTAAACCTACTACAATGTTAAAAATCATTATCCCAACAATCATACTAATCCCTACAGCCCTTTTAACCCCACAAAAACTCCTATGAACAAGCACCATTACGCACAGCATAATAATTGCCACACTAAGCCTACAATGACTAACTCCAACGTATTATCCACATAAAAACCTCTCCCAATGAGCTGGCATCGACCAAACATCCTCCCCCCTACTAGTCCTCTCATGCTGACTATTACCACTCATAATCCTAGCAAGCCAAAACCACCTGCAGCAAGAACCCCCCTCACGAAAACGAACCTTCATTACAACCATAATCATAGTCCAACCATTCATTATCCTAGCATTCTCAGCAACAGAACTAACAATATTTTACATCGCATTTGAAGCAACCCTAATCCCCACCCTAATCCTTATCACACGATGGGGCAACCAACCAGAACGCCTAAGCGCCGGCATTTACCTAATATTTTACACTCTAATTAGCTCCCTCCCACTGCTAGTTACAATCCTCCATCTTCATACGCAAATAGGAACCCTCCACCTACCCACACTAACACTATTCCACCCACATATACCAACCCACTGAACCAGCCTATTCTCAAGCCTGGCCCTACTAACAGCATTCATAGTAAAAGCCCCCCTATATGGTCTACACCTCTGACTACCAAAAGCCCACGTAGAGGCCCCAATCGCAGGATCAATACTACTAGCTGCACTACTACTAAAATTAGGAGGCTACGGCATTATACGCGTTACTATCCTCACAGGCCCCCTTTCGACCCTAACCCACTACCCATTCCTCACCCTGGCTCTATGAGGCGCACTAATGACTAGCTCAATCTGCCTACGTCAAACAGACCTAAAAGCACTAATCGCATACTCATCTGTCAGCCACATGGGCCTAGTTGTAGCCGCAACCACAATTCAAACCCACTGATCATTTTCAGGGGCAATAATCCTAATAATCTCCCACGGACTAACATCCTCCATACTATTCTGTCTAGCAAATACAAACTACGAACGTACCCACAGCCGAACTCTCCTACTAACACGAGGCTTACAACCCATCCTCCCCCTAATAGGAATCTGATGACTACTAGCAAACCTAACCAACATGGCCCTACCCCCTACAACCAACCTCATAGCAGAACTAACAATTATAACCGCCCTATTCAACTGATCATACATTACACTTATCCTAACCGGCATAGCAACCTTCCTAACCGCCGCATACACTCTATCCATACTACTCATAACCCAGCGAGGTATAACACCAACCCACCTTACCTCTATCCAAAACTCAACCACACGAGAGCACCTACTAATAGCCCTACACATCATCCCCCTACTACTTCTAATTCTAAAACCAGAACTCATTTCTAGACCTCACAGGCAAGTATAGTTTTAACAAAAACATTAGACTGTGATCCTAAAAATAGAAGTTAAACCCTTCTTACCTGCCGAGGGGAGGACAAATCCAACAAGAACTGCTAATTCTCGCCCCTGAGCCTAAAATCTCAGTCCCCTTACTTTTAAAGGATAATAGTAATCCACTGGTCTTAGGAACCATCAATCTTGGTGCAAATCCAAGTAAAAGTAGTGGAAATAATACTCAACGCATTCATACTAACCACATTAACCACACTCATTACACCACTAATTCTCCCCCTACTATCAAAAAATTTTAAACTGACCCCAACCACAATCACCCGCGCCACTAAAACAGCCTTCACAATAAGCCTACTACCAATATTACTATTCATCCACTCAAACACAGAATGTATTACCTCCTACTGAGAATGAAAAATCATTGCCAACTTTAAAATCCCACTCAGCTTTAAAATAGACCAATACTCCATAATATTTTTCCCAATCGCCCTTTTCGTCACCTGATCAATCCTCCAATTTGCAACATGGTACATAGCTTCAGAACCCTACATCAACAAATTCTTCCTATATCTAATAATATTCCTAATCGCTATACTAATACTAACCATTGCCAACAACATATTTCTTCTATTCATTGGGTGAGAAGGAGTAGGCATTATATCATTCCTACTCATTGGTTGATGACAAGGCCGAGCAGAAGCCAACACAGCCGCCCTACAAGCCGTACTATACAACCGAATCGGCGATATCGGCCTTATCTTAAGCATAATATGACTCGCCTCCTCCACAAACACATGAGAAATTCAACAAAACTTCACCCAAACAACTACACCAACCCTACCACTATTAGGCCTAATCCTAGCCGCCACAGGCAAATCAGCCCAATTTGGCCTTCACCCATGACTCCCTGCAGCCATAGAAGGCCCAACCCCAGTATCCGCCCTACTTCACTCCAGCACAATAGTAGTAGCTGGGGTATTCCTACTAATCCGCACCCACCCTATACTATCCAACAACCAAACAGCCCTCACCCTATGCCTATGCCTAGGGGCCCTCTCAACACTATTCGCCGCTACCTGCGCCCTAACACAAAATGACATTAAAAAAATTATTGCCTTCTCTACCTCAAGCCAATTAGGACTAATAATAGTCACTATTGGACTCAATCTCCCCCAGCTAGCCTTCTTCCACATCTCAACCCACGCCTTCTTTAAAGCCATACTATTCTTATGCTCAGGCTCAATCATCCACAACCTAAACGGAGAACAAGACATTCGAAAAATAGGCGGCCTACAAAAACTCTTACCCACAACTACAGCATGTCTTACCATCGGCAACCTAGCCCTCATAGGAACCCCCTTTCTCGCAGGATTTTATTCAAAAGATCTAATTATCGAAAACCTTAACACCTCCTACTTAAATACATGAGCCCTTTCACTCACGCTACTCGCCACAATATTTACTGCAACCTATACTCTACGAATAACCTTAATAGTACAAACAGGATATACCCGTCTGCCCACCATCACGCCCATAAACGAAAACACCCCTACAATCACCAACCCTATTACCCGACTTGCCCTAGGCAGCATCCTAGCCGGACTACTTATCACATCATACATTACACCAATCAAAACACCTCCTATAACTATACCAACAATCACAAAAACCGCCGCCCTCACCGTCACGGCCCTAGGCATAATTCTAGCATTAGAACTTGTAAACTTAACACAAACCCTAACCCAACCAAAACAAAACACCTACCAAAACTTTTCCTCCTCATTAGGTTACTTCAACCCCCTAACCCACCGTTCCATCACAATAAAACTACTCAACAACGGACAAAAACTGGCTACCAACCTGATTGACCTCTCATGGTATAAAAAAATCGGCCCAGAAGGCCTCGCCAACCTACAACTCATAATGACCAAAGCCTCCACCATTGCCCACACCGGAATTATCAAAACCTACCTAGAATCATTCGCCATCTCAGCCCTCATTATCCTATTCTTCTTAAACTAACCCAGACAACCCAATGGCCCCCAACCCTCGAAAATATCACCCCTTACTAGCAATAGTCAACAACTCCCTAATCGACCTCCCAACCCCACCAAACATCTCCACATGATGAAACTTCGGTTCACTTTTAGGAATTTGCTTAATCACACAAATCCTTACAGGCCTACTACTAGCCATACACTACACTGCAGACACAACCATAGCCTTCTCCTCCGTCGCCCACACATGCCGCAACGTACAATACGGCTGGCTACTCCGCAACCTTCACGCCAACGGAGCCTCATTCTTCTTCATCTGCATCTACCTACACATCGGCCGAGGATTCTATTACGGCTCATACCTTTACAAAGAAACCTGAAACACAGGGATTATTCTACTGCTCACACTAATAGCTACCGCCTTCGTCGGCTATGTATTACCATGAGGACAAATATCATTCTGAGGTGCCACAGTCATCACAAACCTATTTTCCGCCATCCCCTACATCGGACAAACAATCGTAGAATGAGCCTGAGGTGGATTCTCAGTAGACAACCCAACACTGACCCGATTCTTCGCCCTACACTTCCTCCTTCCATTCATAATTGCAGGTATAACCCTAATTCACCTTACCTTCCTACACGAAACAGGCTCAAACAACCCCTTAGGTATCACATCAAACTGTGACAAAATCCCATTTCACCCCTACTACTCCCTAAAAGACACCCTAGGCTTCGCCTTCATGCTCATCCCACTCACAGCCCTAGCACTATTCTCACCAAACCTCCTAGGTGACCCAGAAAACTTCACCCCCGCAAACCCCCTAGTTACACCACCTCACATTAAACCAGAATGATACTTCCTATTCGCATATGCCATCCTACGATCAATCCCAAACAAACTAGGAGGCGTATTAGCCCTAGCTGCCTCAGTACTAGTCCTATTCCTAATACCACTCCTTCACAAGTCAAAACAACGCGCAATAACCTTCCGACCACTCTCCCAACTACTATTCTGAACTCTAGTCGCCAACCTACTAATTCTAACATGGATCGGCAGCCAACCAGTAGAACACCCATTTATCCTAATCGGCCAAATAGCATCACTCACCTACTTCACTATCATCCTAATCCTCTTCCCAGCTATCGGGGCATTAGAAAACAAAATATTAAACCACTAAATTAAACTCTAATAGTTTATTAAAAACATTGGTCTTGTAAGCCAAAAAGTGAAGACTATAACCCTTCTTAGAGTATATGCTCAGAAAAAAAGGACTTGAACCTTTATCCCCAACTCCCAAAGCTGGCATTTTACATTAAAACTATTTTCTGAACCCCCTAAACCGCCCGAATAGTCCCCCGAGCTAACCCCCGCACAAGCTCCAACACCGTAAACAAAGTCAGCAACAGACCCCACCCAGCAATTAAAAACATACCCACACCCTGAGAATATAACATCGCCACCCCACTAAAATCTAACCGAACTGACAATGTACCCACACTGTCAATAGTACTTACCCCAAACTTTCAATCACCCACAAAACCCCCAACAGACACTCCAACAACAAGCACCAAAACCAAACCCACAACATACCCCACAACCCGCCAATCACCTCACCCCTCAGGATAAGGATCCGCCGCCAAAGACACAGAGTACAAAAAAACCACCAGCATCCCACCCAAATAAACCATGAACAACACCAGTGAAACAAAAGACAACCCTAAACTCAACAACCAACCACAACCCACAACAGATGCCAAAACCAATCCAACTACCCCATAATACGGAGAAGGATTAGATGCAACCCCCAACCCCCCTAAAACAAAGCACACCCCTAAAAAATACATCAAATAAATCATATATTCTCACTTGGCTTCTACCCAAGACCTGCGGCCTGAAAAGCCGCCGTTGTAAAATTCAACTATAAGAACTTCCTCCACTCATTCTAATATTTTTTTTCCTCCCATAAACCTCAATTCCCCCTGACTAAAACCATCGCCCCAAACACATTCACTCACCAAAATTTAATACTCTCACTTAAACACACAACCTAAAAATTCTCTGCAATATTTTTTTTCAAAAATTTCACTCATTCTAATATTTTTTTTCCTCCCATAAACCTCAATTCCCCCTGACTAAAACCATCGCTCCAAACACATTCACTCACCAAAATTTAATACTCTCACTTAAACACACAACCTAAAAATTCTCTGCAATATTTTTTTTCAAAAATTTCACTCATTCTAATATTTTTTTTTCCTCCCATAAACCTCAATTCCCCCTACCCAAGGCTCTCAAGAACCCCCCCCTACCCCCCCATTCAATTCACTTTCGACCCCCAAAAATCACCGCGGCATGTAATCATGTACATAAAATCCATGCCCCTATACATTACAATTAATGTACCGAGACAATTAATTCATGTTATAAGACATACCATGTAATCGCTCCACCTACTGTCTGCGTACCCCCTACTTTCAAGGATACTCGGTTATTGGAACTAACCACATGAAACAACTCTCCTCTGACTAAGGGTACAAATCCCTTAATTTCACACAACTTCACCCAAGGATACGAATATTCTCCAGTACAGAAAACCCATGATCAAGGACAAAACATACATGGTACAGGACCTAACTGCCACCTCTCTCGAAGTGCCGGTATCTTCGGACCAGGTTATTTATTAATCGTTCACCTCACGAGAGATCAGCAACCCGGCGCGAGAAAAGACCTTACACGACCAGCTTCAGGATCATTCTTCCCCCCTACACCCCTCGCACAACTTGCTCTTTTGCGCCTCTGGTTCCTAACTCAGGGCCATAACAACTATTAATCCTCGGAACTTGCTCTTTAAGAAGACTTTCAAGCTATTTGAGCGCATCTCATCCTTGTCCGGATCACCGACAGATCCTCGCTCTACTGGTTCCTTTTTAGGGTTTCTTCAACGGGCCCTCCAGGGACGGTGCAACGGGAGCTTACTATTGGTTTACGTGAGCATCAATGGCCCTCGTCCAATTTCTCACCTTCTAGGATATCTGAATGAGACGGTGTAAATATCCTCAGTATCATTTTAACACTGATGCACTTGCATCCGCAATCGGTTAACTTGGTAACAGCCCATCAAACCCTTAATTTTACATGTCCTTGCAACATCCAAATATCCGCTTACTCCACATAGATACCTCCACTAGAAAGAAAGCAACTACAGTAAATCCATGGCCCAGAACAGGTGAACACCCAAACTTGACAACCCAATCTCGCCCATAACCCCAACCCAACCTTAATCGGATACGGATGACCCTCGCGCCGACACCTTTTTCAATTAACCCAAGACTCTTTACTTAATGTATGAGGACTATAGAATTTAATTTACTCAAGACATGTTAGTTAATGCTCGAAAGACATATTCTTTTTATTATTTATTATTGATTTAAAACAACATACTCCATTTTACCTACAATTCACTTAACAGTTTCACCTTTTTCTTATATTCTTTTTATTATTTATTATTGATTTAAAACAACATACTCCATTTTACCTACAATTCACTTAACAGTTTCACCTTTTTCCTGCTCACTGCCTAAAATAGCAAAACTACCACCACAAAAATCCCGCCTTTAAAAACCAATAAAAATCCCGCCTTTAAAAACCAATAAAAATCCCGCCTTTAAAAACCAATAAAAATCCCGCCTTTAAAAACCAATAAAAATCCCGCCTTTAAAAACCAATAAAAATCCCGCCTTTAAAAACCAATAAAAATCAA